ATATAAAAAAGTGTATTCGGTCCAGGACTTGGTGTGTAAATAATGTATATATGTATTTATTTATTTATATATATATATATATAAAGATAATATGCAACATGTTGCATATTATCTTTTCATATATATATATATATATACAAATGAAGATTTGGTGCATTCAAGGGAAATATTGTGTTTTGAAAAATGGATAAAAAATTTCGGTCCAGGACTTGCCGTGTAAATTTTGGCCATTTTGAAATTTTAAAATTTTTAAAAGATAGTTTTAACTAAAATTCCGGCTTTGGGAGTCGGTGATGGATGCCTATTTCCTCTTTTAATCTGTAAAATCTAGTAAGGTACTGAGAGTAGTAGACTTTCTGGCTAATCTAGAAGTTATTGGTTAATGATTTTAAGAAAAATGGAAAATTTTCATTTTTTGTGATGTGTCACTCGGTAGAAGATCCTTGCTAATTGAAAGAATTTTTGGAAAAAAAAAATTTTTTTAAAAAATGGCCATTTTTTTTAAAAAAATGGCCAAAATTTTTAAAAAAATGGCCAAAATTTTAAAAAAAAATGCAATTTTTTTTTCAATTTTTGAAAAATGCGTTGACGAAAAGTTAGGAGATCGGATTTTTTTTTGGGCGAAAAAATCGGAAAAAAACGAAAATCCTCTTGTAAATTTTTGGGTGTTTTGAATTTTTCACGGTCGAATTCTTAAGTGAAACGGTGTTTTAAAAAAAAGCAGAAACGGGTCTTTTCCGCGCAAAAAGGGCACTAAAAATTTAGCAGGAATTTTAGCTTTGCAGCCAAATTTTGCAAATATTTTTGCAAAAAACGTGCTGCGGTCCTTATAAGCCTGTTAAAAATGGCGATTTTTTTGAAATTTTATGTCTACCAAGCATTAAACGAATATAAAAACATAAATAAAAGTGGAATATACTATTCATTAATAGGTCCCGCTAAGCCGTGATCGGTAGGAGAGCTCGATATGTGGTTGTGAAAGTCGAAGAGAAAAAAAATAAAAATACCAGATGCCGGGAGTGCCGAGTTATGCCGACGTCACGGGTGAGATGTAGCACACACATTAATCAGAGGTCTCGGAAAGACCACCGTATGCGTGTTAATACAAGAATGTGCCTGAGATAGGAACCCGAGGCCTTGGAAAGGGCAAGACTAGCGGTAACGTGTCGTGATGAGCCACGAGACTGGTAACGACGTATCTTAAAATGGCGGGTTGCTGATCTCTCGTGAGTTGCCAGATAAATAAATCCCCCTATTGGACGATCAAGATGCTTCAGTGATAAGAGAGGCCACGGTTGGAAGATAATATCCATGAGGTCGATAGATATATGTGAAACTAACATGATATGTCATTAGTAATATTAATAATATATATGTATAATATGATATGTATGAGGAAAATAACTAGATGTACTATATACATATGTATTATATTAATACATAGGCTGTTATCGTTAAATTACGATGACTAAAAAGTTACTAAGGTTTTATTTTTGTCGTCGGATGGCTGTTAATGGGAGTTGGGTGGCGATGCTCGGGCGTGGCGGCGCTTGGGAGCTTTTTTATTAGTAATTAGTCTAGTGTGTTGCGGAGTAGATTGCGTGGCCTAGCTAGGTCGCATTGAATCACGAGCTTTTTTTGTTTTTTGTTTTAGTAAAAAGTGGCTAAAATATGGAGTGGAGGTCGGGGTTTGCAGTGTTTTGTTTATACTTTGGGTTTATTAATAAAGTTTCGGATGAGTGAAAAGTGTGTTATGGGTGAGTGGTGGCTAAATTTGTGTTGGTAGTTGTCTTGCTGATTTGTGCATATTTGTATAAAATTTGTAGCACACGTAGGCGGCACTCTGAGTTTTTAATTGGGTTAATTGGGCTAGTTTGTTAGCTAGATTTGACTATATTTCTCGGGCGGGGCGGCGCTACGAGAGGTTTTTTGACAAAGTCTAGTTGGGGGGGTATTCTTTGAGGCCAAGCCTGGATATCTTTAAGGCCAAGCCTGGATATCTTTAAGGCCAAGCCTGGATACCCTTGAGGCCAAGCCTGGATACCCTTAAGGCCAAGCCTGGATACCCTTAAGGCCAAGCCTGGATACCCTTAAGGCCAAGCCTGGATACCCTTAAGGCCAAGCCTGGATACCCTTGAGGCCAAGCCTGGATACCCTTAAGGCCAAGCCTGGATACCCTTGAGGCCAAGCCTGGATACCCTTAAGGCCAAGCCTGGATACCCTTAAGGCCAAGCCTGGATATGTGGGTTGGTGGTTTGACCCAGGGGTTAAACCCGTCTTTGGTTTACAAGGCCAATGCTTTAAAATGTTAGCTACTGGGACTAGTTATAGGGTTTTGTTTTCTATTAGGGCTAGTGTGGGCGTGATTACAACAATAATTAGAAAGTATAGTGCAGTGGCAATTTGGCCAATTGTTGTGAGTGGTTGTTCTACTGGTTGGCTGCCAATTCATGTTAAAATTATGATGTTTGCTGCTATTGTTCAAAATATTAGTTGTGAGAAGGGTCGAAATTTTATTGTTCGTTGTTTGGAAGTGTGTAGAAGGGGTATCAGAATTAGGATTAAGATTGACATAAGTAGGGCTATGACTCCCCCTAGTTTGTTTGGGATGGATCGTAAGATTGTGTAAGCAAAGAGAAAGTATCATTCTGGTATGATATGTGGTGGGGTTGAAAGTGGGTTGGCGGGCGAGAAGTTTTGTGGGTCTGTTAGTAGTGTGGGGAGGAATAGGGCAATAAGTGTTAGTAGAGTTACAGTTATTGTTGCAGCGGTTAAGTCTTTTAGTGGGAAGTATGGGTGGAATGATACTTTGTCAGAGTTAGAAGAAAGTCCTGTTGGATTGTTGGAGCCTGTTTCATGTAGAAATAGTAGGTGTAGTGTGGTGGTTCCGGCGATTAAAAATGGTGTTAGGAAGTGTAGGGTGAAGAATCGAATTAGCGTTGGATTGTTTACTGAAAACCCCCCCCAGATTCAGTTTACTAGGTTATTGCCAATGTATGGGATTGCAGATAATATGTTGGTAATTACGGTTGCCCCTCAGAATGATATTTGTCCTCAGGGTAGGATGTAACCTAAGAATGCGGTAGCTATTGTTAGGAATAGCAGAATAATACCAATGTTTCATGTTTCTTTGTACAGGTAGGAGGAGTAATATAGTCCTCGTCCGATGTGTAGGTAGATGCAAATGAAGAATATTGATGCTCCGTTAGCATGTAGGTTTCGTATTAGTCAGCCAAAATTTACTTCTCGGGAGATATGTGCAATAGAGGAGAATGCCAGGTTGATGTCAGCTGTGTAGTGTATTGCTAAGAATAGTCCGGTTGTAATTTGTGTTACTAGTATGAGGCCTAGAAGTGATCCAAAGTTTCAGGCTGTTGAAATGTTTGTTGGGGTGGGTAGGTCAATGAGTGAGTGATTGATAATTTTTAGGGCTGGGTTAGATTTTCGTGTGATGGTCATGGTTTTTATAGTTGAATGACAATATCAGTTTTTCGTGTTGAAGGTTCTGGTTTTAGTCCAGATGAGAACGATGTATTTTTTAATGTTGTGTTTTTTTTTATTTTTTATGGGGGGGGTGGCTAGTAATCCTTCTCCATATTTTGGGGGTGTATCACTAGCTTTGGCGTCTGTTTTAGGTGCAGGTGTTATGGCTGGTTTAAGTAGTACTTTTGTTTCTTTAGTGTTGATGCTAGTTTATTTGGGTGGTATATTGGTGGTGTTTGTTTATTCGGTTGCTATATCGTCTGACATGTACCCAGAGGCTTGAGGAAATCGGTCTGTTTTTTTGTATGTTGTAGGATTTTTGGGATATTTGTTTTGTTTGTGGTGATATATGGGGGGAAAGTGGTTTTTTGATGGGGGTGAAGTTGGTAGTGTTGTTTTGTTAAATGATGCTGTTGTTGATTTAGGGGGGGTAGTACTATTGTATTCTTTTGGGGGAGGTTGTTTTTTGATTTTAGGGGTAGTGCTGTTATTAACATTATTTGTGGTTTTGGATTTAGTGTGTGGGTGGTGTTTTGGGGCTTTAGTTAGTTATTAGTCAGAGGTGTGTTATTAATAGGGCTAGTGTTATGGTAATTGCGGTGGATGATAAATATAATTTTATTAGTCCGGTAAGCGGGTTAGTTATTTTAGCAGTGTTTTTGTTAATTAATATGATGGTTTTAGGTCCTGTTTTTTCCAGTCATAGCAAATCAATCAGTTGGGTTGCAATTATGGTTCCTATTTTTAAGGTGCTTTCTGGTGTTAATCGGTGGGTAATTTTGAAGAAGGCAAGTTGATTTATTAGGGTAAATAATGGGGTTTTTTGTTTATGGGTGTAGGTGGTTGATTTGTTTAATATATCGATGGTTAGGTAAATTCCTGTTAGTATGGCTAGTATTGGGGTTAGTTTTATTGTTGTTGGGAGGTCTGGATCTGAGGTTGTTTGTGATATGGCGATAGAAAGTATGGTACCGGCTAAAATTGATAGTAAAGTTAGTCGAATGATCGGGTTAATCTGGTTGGTGGTTTCTTTTATTATTATGGTTGGTTTATTTCGATTGTATTTGGTTAGGGTGTAGTATATTATTCGTAATGAATAGGCGGATGTTATAGCAGTTGCTGTTATGACTATAATCAGGATTCAGGTGTTTATTTTTGATATGTAGGCGGATTCAATAATTGGGTCTTTAGAGTAGAAGCAGGATAAGAATGGTATTCCTATTAGGGCTAGGCTTGCGATGACGAGGCATGTTGATGTAATAGGCAGTGTAGTTTTTATGTTGCCTATTTTTCGAATGTCCTGTTCATTTTGTAGGTTGTGAATAAATGAGCCAGCACATAAGAATAGTGCTGCTTTGGTTGAGGCATGGGTTGAAATGTGTATGAATGACAGATTTGGTTGATTTAGTCCAATAGCGGTTATTATTAAGCCTAGTTGGCTTAGTGTTGATATGGCGATGATTTTTTTAAGATCATTTTGACATAGGGCAGTTATTGAGGCGTATAGGCTGGTAGTTGCCCCCAGTCATAGGCACACGCTCATAGAAATGTTGGAGTTTTTAATAAGGTGGTGTATTTGGGTTATCAAATAGATTCCAGCTACAACTATAGTGCTAGAGTGAAGTAGGGCTGAGACTGGAGTTGGGCCTTCTATTGCACTTGGTAGTCATATGTGTATGAGGAATTGTGCGGATTTTCCTGCGGCTGCTAAGATTAGTCCAAATGTCAGTATTGTTGTGTTTATACTGGGGTCTACAGATTGTATATCTCATGAAGTTTGATTAGTGGCAAGTAATGCTAGGATTAGGATAATTCCGATGTCTCCAATTCGGTTGTATGTTATTGCTTGTATGGCTGATGAGTTGGCGTATGTACGGGCGTATCATCAATTAATTAGTAAAAAAGATATAATTCCTACCCCTTCTCAGCCGATAAACAGTTGGATTATGCTGCCTGCAAGTATTAGGATAACTATGGAAATTAGAAATGCTATTAAGTATTTTTTAAAGAGTTCAACTTTTGGGGCATTTTTTATGTATCAGGAGGAAAATTGTATAATTGCTCATGTTACAAATAGGGCGATGGATAAAAATATATTGGAGTTTAGGCTGGTAGAGATTGTTGAGTGGATGTTTAGGGTTGAAATCTGTATTATGGTTAGATTGATTGATGTACTGTGGGATGTGTGTTTTAGTGATAGTATTGTTGGGATCATTGAGATTATGAGGGATGTCATAACTGTTGTTTCTGGGGCTAAGTTAAATTTAGTGTTTTTTTGTATAAAGGAGGTGAATAGTACTAGTGTAGCTAGGATGGTTAGTGTTGAGATTATTGTTGTGTCAAGATCAAGTGTTGAGTTCATTACTTTTACTTGGAGTTGCACCAAGGGTCTTGACTCCTAAGGTCACCGGATAACTACTTTCCTTTAAAAGTTGAAAGGTCTAGTGGGTTAGCACTAGTAGTAGGAGTTAGCAGTTCTTGTAAACCTTTCGGCTACGTGGTCTTTGTGGGTCCATTTTTAGCTCCACAGGCTAATGTTCTATTAAACTAACGTGGCGTTTTAGGCTAGTGTGATGACTTGTGGGTTAATTATTAGTAGGATCATTGGTATTGTATGCAGGATTAGTACTAGATATTCTCGGGTTTGTGGGGGGGAGATTATTATGTCTTTTTGTGTCTTTCCTTGTTGAATTGCTGAGAATATGTGTATGGAGTAGATGGCTGTGATGGTTGCTGCTGACCCCGTTAGAATCAGGGTTGGTGGAGATCAGTTGAATATTGTTGTGGTAATTATAATTTCTCCTATCAGGTTAATTGTTGGTGGGATAGCTATGTTTGTTAGGTTAGCAATTAGTCAGAAGGCTGTTGCTAGTGGGAGAGTAGTTTGAATTCCCTGTATTATTGCTAATGTTCGTGTGTGGGTTCGTTCGTATATTATATTGGCAAGGCAGAATAGTATGGACGAGGTGATGCCATGGGCTACTATTAAGATTATGGCTCCGCTGAGGCTAGATGGTGTTTGGATTATTGTAGCTGTAACTACTAGGCCCATGTGGCTTACAGATGAGTATGCGATAAGTGATTTTAGGTCTGGTTGTCGTAAGCAGATTAGGCTAGTTATGATTATCCCCCATAGGGCCATAATGATGAAGGGGTAATATAGTGTTTTGGTTAGGCATAGCATGGGTGAAATTCGCATTATTCCGTAGCCTCCCAGTTTTAGTAGGATTGCTGCTAAAATTATTGAGCCTGCGATGGGGGCTTCTACATGAGCTTTTGGTAGCCACAGGTGAAGCCCATAAAGTGGTATTTTTACTATGAATGCTATTGTGCATGCTAGTCATGTAATTGTATTAGGTTTGCAGGTGGTTATGGGTGTTAGTATAGTGTTGAGGTTATCTATTTGGTGATTTATCATTAAAAGTGCAATTAATAGGGGTATTGAGCTGATTAGGGTATAAAATATAAAGTATATTCCTGCTGTTAAGCGCTCTTTCTGGTTTCCTCAGCGTGTAATAATTATTATTGTTGGGATTAGGGTGGCTTCAAATATAATAAAAAATAGAATAATATTTGTTGAAGAGAGGGCTAGGATTAGTAGTGTTTGAAGTGTGGTTAGGCATATGAGGAATATTCGTGTTTGTGTTTTTGTTGTATATTTTAAGTGGTTTTGGCTGGCTAGAATTGCAATAGGCAATAGCCAGTAGGATAGTGTTAGTAGGGGGGCGGAAATTTGGTCAATTGAAAGATAGGGGTTGGAATGTTTAATTAGAGTTAAAGGGGGTTTTAGTCATTGTAAGCTTAAGGTTGCTAGAATGGTCGAATAGACTAATAGTGATGGGTGAAGGATATTATTTTTTATGAGGGCGGCTGAGGGAATTAGTATTGTGGTTGGGATCAGAATTTTTAGCATTTTAGTAGTTTAAAGTTTTTTATGTGGTCGTTGGTGTGTGTGTTGGTGGTGGTGACCAGAAGTGCTAGTCCTGTGCTTGCTTCGCAGGCACTTAAGGTGATTAGTATAATAGGTATGCTCGAAGTTGAATTTATATCCGTGTTAGATAGGGTGGTTGCTATCATAACAAATAATGTCACCATTATTCCTTCTATGCATAGCAGGGTTGTTAAAAAGTGTGTTCGGTTGATCAATGTGCCTAGTATTGTTAGTGAGAATGTTGTGTATAAGAGTTGGTTCACTTAGGAATTTAGGGTTGAGACCTAAGACGACTGGTTCGAAAGCAGTTATTTTTAAAAACTCATTCCTTAGGTTTTTGTTCATTCTAGAGCTCCCTGGGTCCATTCGTATACTAATCCCAGTGTAAGTAGAATAATGATTGCAAGTGTTAAGATAGTAGTTATTTTGGGGGTTGCAGAGTTGATTGCTCATGGTAGTGGGAGGAGTAGGGCAATTTCTAGGTCGAAGATTAGGAAAAAAATTGCGATGAGGAAGAATTGTAGGGAGAATGGGAGGCGTGCGTTGCCTAGTGGGTCAAATCCACACTCATACGGTGATAGTTTTTCTGTGTCGGGGAGTACTTGTGGAATCCAGTGGCTAATGAGGATTAATAGGGTGGGGATTAGTAGTGAAATAATTAGGGTAATTATTAGGTTTATTATTCTTCCTTGGAGCAAGATTAATTGAGTGGAAGTCAATTGTAATATATTATACTAGAAGAATATGAGCCTCATCAATAAATTGATGCGTATAAAAAAATTCAAACTACATCAACGAAGTGTCAATATCAGGCGGCTGCTTCAAATCCAAAGTAGTGTTTTGTTGTGAAGTGAAGGCGTATTTGTCGTATTAGGCAGATAATTAGGAAGGTGGTTCCAATTATAACGTGAAGTCCGTGGAACCCAGTGGCTACGAAGAATGTTGCTCCGTAAGTTCCATCTGAGATTGAAAATATTGCATCGTAGTATTCTGATGCTTGGAGTAGTGTAAAGTAGAGTCCTAGGATTACGGTTATTAATAGGGATCAGGAGGTATTTTTTTTAAGTCCGTCTATAATTGAGTGGTGTGATCATGTAACGGTTATTCCTGAGGCCAACAGGATTATAGTATTGAGTAGGGGGACATCAATTGGATTAAGGGGTTTAATGCCTTTTGGTGGTCATTGCAGTCCAAGTGCGTGGTCTGGGTTGGTGCTAGTAAAATAGAATGTTCAGAAAAATCCAAAGAAGAAGAGAACTTCTGATGTAATAAATAGGATTATTCCATATCGTAGACCTGTTTGAACTTTTGTTGTATGATGTCCTTGAAATGTGCTTTCTCGTACAACATCTCGTCATCATTGGTAGGATGTCAATAATGTTGCAGTGAGGCCTAGATTGAGAAGTGTTAAAGTTTTATAGTGCATTCAGGTTGCTAGGCCGGTCGCTATAGTAAATAGAGCTATTGATCCTAGAATTGGTCAAGGACTTTCGTTTACTATGTGAAATGGGTGTATTTGGTTATTCATTAGTGTTTTCTTGTAAGTATAGGCTTAGAAGTAGTGTAAATACGTAGGCTTGAATTAGTGCTACAGCTACTTCAAGAATTGTCAGTAGAATTAGGGTTCCTAGTATAGTTGGAAGTAAAGTTAGATTGGTTTTTATAGCTGCTATTGAGATAAGTTGTATTAGGAGGTGTCCGGCAGTTAGGTTGGCTGTAAGTCGTACACCTAGGGCTAAGGGGCGAATAAATAGGCTAATTGTTTCGATGATGATAAGGGCTGGGATTAGGGGGGTAGGAGTTCCTTCTGGTAGGAAATGGCTTAGCGATTTTGTTGGCTGATTTCGAAGTCCAATTGTGACTGTGGCCATTCATAGTGGTATTGCTATTGCCATGTTTATGGATAGTTGGGTTGTTGGTGTAAATGTGTACGGCAGTAGTCCTAAAGTGTTTGTTGAAGAAATGAATATAATTGTAGTAATTAAGATTAGGGTTCATGTGTAAGCGGATGTGCTTATTGTTGCAAAAAGATGTTTTGTGGTTTTTTTAATTAGTAGTGTAATTAGTGATGTCAGTCGGTTTGTTCGAATTTGGTGTGGGGGGTGGGCTAGTAGTGTCGGTATTAGTATGGCAATTGGAAGTAGTTTGATGCCACACAGTTCTGGGATTATAAATTGATCGAATAGTTCTGTTATCATGGTCAGGTTCAAGAGGCTTTCGTTTTAGTGCTATTAATTTTTGTTGTTAGTGGGGTTTTAGTTAGGTTTATGTTCTTAATAAGGGCTATTATGGTGTTAATAATTAGCCATGTTATCAGTATTATTAGCAGTCATGGGGTTGGATTTAGTTGTGGCAATCATTAAGGGGGAAAGTCCCCTTCTACAGATTAAAGGGCTGTTGCTAATGCAAGCTTCTTAATGTAGGCTATTTTGTCTAATCATTTTTCAAAATACTTTGTTGGTACTGATTCTGTTGAGATTGGTATAAAGCTGTGGTTCGCCCCACAGATTTCTGAACATTGGCCGTAAAAAATTCCTGGTCGTAGAGTAGAAATAATTAGTTGGTTTAATCGTCCTGGGACGGCATCAATTTTAACCCCTAAAGCTGGAAGTGTTCATGAATGGAGAACATCTTCTGCTGAGATTAGTAGTCGAATTGGAGTTTGTATTGGAAACACCATTCGATTGTCAGTTTCGAGGAGTCGTGGAGAACCTTTTTCCAAGTCTTGGTCTTGAATTATGTAGGAGTCAAATAAGACATTTTCGTAGTCTGAGTATTCGTAGCTTCAGTATCATTGATGCCCAATTGCTTTAATTGTGGTGTTGGGGGTTTCTTGATTTTCTAATAAAAAAAGGGTTCGTATTGAGGGTGTTGCTAAAAATAGTAAAATTATAACTGGTAATAGGGTTCATAAAAATTCTAGGTGGTTTGCGTCTGTTAATGCGGTGTGGTATGTTTTTGTGGTTGAGGCAATTAGTAGTGCAATAATTACGGTGGTTCCAATTAGTAGTATTATTAATATGGAGTAGTCGTGAAAGAATAGAAGTTCTTCTATTACAGGTGAGGCAGCGTCATGCAGTGATAATTGGATTGGTTCTACCATGTAAAGCCTATGGGTTTATAGGTAAGTACCCATAATTTAGTGCTGACAGGGCTATGTAATGTTTTACTAAGGCTTTAAGGAGGTAGCAGGAGATGGTTCTGCGTGTGGCTTGAAACCATAAGGTGGGGGTTCAATTCCTCCCTTCCTTGAAGTAAAATTGCTGGTGGGTTTTCAAAGGTGTGTCGTAGGGGTGGGCATTTTTGTGTTCATTCTATTATAGTTGTGTCAGATAGTGTTCGTGAGATTTTTCGTTTTTTTACCATTGCTTCTCATAGGATTGTGACTATTATTAGTGCGCCTAGTATTGAAATTAGTGCTCCGGTTGATGAGATATTATTTCAGATTGCGTAGGCGTCTGGGAAGTCTGAGTATCGTCGTGGTATTCCTGCTAATCCTAGTATGTGCTGTGGGAAAAAAGTGATATTGACTCCGATAAATATGATGGTAAATTGTGAATACGCTAATTTTTTGTTAAGTGCGTACCCTGAAATTAGCGGAAATCAATAGACTGTACCCGCCATGATCGCGAATACGGCACCCATTGATAGTACGTAGTGGAAGTGGGCTACAACATAGTAGGTATCGTGAAGTAAAACATCTAGGGTGGAGTTAGATAGTGTAATTCCTGTTAGTCCCCCAATGGTAAATAAATACATGAATCCAAGGGCTCAAAGTATCGGGGGCTCTCAGTTAATTTTTCCTCCAAAGATAGTTGCTGTTCAGCTAAATACTTTAATTCCAGTTGGTACAGCAATGGTTATAGTTGCTGCAGAGAAGTAGGCTCGGGTATCGATGTCAAGTCCTACAGTGAACATGTGGTGGGCCCATACCATGAATCCTAGAATAGTAATTGCTAGTATAGCTCATACCATACTTATGTATCCAAATGGTTCCTTTTTACATGAATAGTGTGTGATAATGTGCGAGATAATCCCAAATCCTGGTAGGATAAGGATGTATACTTCTGGGTGTCCAAAGAATCAGAATAGATGTTGGAATAGTACTGGATCTCCACCTCCCACAGGATCGAAGAATGCTGTGTTTAGATTTCGATCTGTTAGGAGTATTGTGATGGCTGCAGCCAATACTGGTAGAGCCAAGATTAGTAGGATTGCAGTTAATATAACTGATCATACGAATAGGGGTAGATTGTAGAGGACTATGTGGTGTGGTTTTATGTTGATGCTAGTTGTAATAAAATTAATTGAGGCAAGAATGGAAGAAATTCCTGCTAGGTGAAGTGAAAAGATTGCTAGATCTATGGATGGGCCCGAGTGTGCTATATTACCAGATAATGGTGGGTAAATAGTTCACCCAGTTCCGACTCCCGTTCCGGCCTTAGATGATGCTAATAAAAGCATAAATGATGGTGGAAGAAGCCAGAAGCTTATGTTGTTTATGCGTGGAAAGGCTATATCTGGTGCTCCGAGCATTAGGGGTACAAGTCAATTTCCGAACCCCCCAATCATGATTGGTATAACTATGAAGAAAATTATAGTTAATCCGTGTAGGGTAATTAAGACGTTATAGGCATGGTCGTCCCCCAGGGAAAATCCAGGTTGGCTAAGTTTTGTACGTATTAGCAGGCTTGAGGTAGCACCAACAAGTCCTGCGGCTAGCCCAAATAAAAAATATATAGTGCCGATGTCTTTGTGGTTAGTTGAAAGAAGTCAACGAAGTAGTCACATGGTTAGGTGGCCGAGAAAGGCGGTAGACTGTAAATCTATTTATGGGGTTAGACTCCCCCCTCCCCAGTAAAATAATTCAGTGAAGTCTGGAGTGCAAATCCGGATATGGTTTTAGAAGACCCTGGATTTAGTCTCCTTTTTTCTTTAAAAGGAGACTGGATTAATGCCCGCTGGTTTGGGCAGCTAGCTGTTAACTAGTTTTTGTAGGATCAAGGCCTACTAGTCCTGTAAGTATGAAGTCTTAGCTTAATTAGAGCATTTGAGTTGCATTCATAAGGTGTTGTTGTTTCAACAGACTTTCTTAGGCAGAAACTAAGAGGTTGATACTCTTTTTGGAGGCTTTGAAGGCCTTCGGTTTAAATATTATCCTAAGTTCCTAGATTATGTGTATTAGGGTTGGTGTAAGTGGAAGGGAGATTAGTGATAGTGGGATTAGTGTTGATGTTGGTTTTTGTTTTGTTGTAGTAAGGCGTCATTTTATTGTGTTTGATGTTATGATTGGGGGTGTGGTTATTGTAGTGATGTAGGTTGTTCGGATATAGAAGAATATGTTGATTAGTGAGGACATAGCTATTATTGTTGCAATTGGTACTAAGTTCTGTATAATTAGTTCGTTTAAAATTAGGAGTTTTGGGATGAAACCTGTTAGAGGGGGTAATCCGCTAAGAGATAACAGTATTAGTGTTAGTGTAATGTTGGCTGTAGTTGATGAGGTTCATACTATTGTTGAGTCTTGTAGTGTTTTCATGGATGTCTTTTTTATAATTATAAATGTGGGGATAATTATGGTGATGTAAATAGCGATGTTGAGGATTGCTAGATGTGGGGAGGTTGTAAGGATTACTATTGTTCATCCTAGGTTTGAGATTGATGAGTATGCTATTAGTTTTCGTATTTGGGTTTGGTTAATGCTTCCTCATCCTCCGATGATTGCTGATATTATTGCGATTAGAGTGGTAATTTTTGGTGGTAGGTGGTTGTGGGCTATAAATAAAATGGTAATTGGGGCGATTTTTTGTCATGAGGCGATGATTAGGGCGGTTGTTGTTGTGGTGCCTTGTATAACTTCTGGTAGTCAGAAGTAGATTGGGGCAGCCCCAACTTTTATTGCTATAGCTAAAAGTAGTATTGTACAGGCATATTTGTCTGTTATTTGTGTAATGCTTCATTGTCCGGTTTGGATGGCATTTATTGTGCCTGAAAATAGTATCAGGGTAGAAGCGATTGCCTGTGTAAGGAAGTATTTTATTGTGGCTTCGGCAGTTCGGGGGTGTTTGGGTTTTATTATAATAACTAGTATAGATAGTATGTTTAATTCAAGGCCTGATCAGGCTACGAGTCAGTGGTTGCTGGAAGCGGTAATGGTAGTTCCGGTTATTAGGCCAGATAGGACTATTATTTGGGTAAATAGGTTCAATACTAGAAGATATATTATCATTTTTGGGGCATGGGCCCAATTGCTTATGTGTGTTAGCAGATTCTAGTGGAAGAGAGAGGTTTATTGCTCTGTATTTACTCTATCAAAGTAGTCCCTGTTCTCGGGCACGCTTCCTTGCATTATAGGGGGTAGTATAATTGAAATATGTAAAATTTTGAGTTTTTTGATGTTGGTTCGACTCCTTCTCCCCTATGGTAGGGCTGCTAGTGTTAGTGGTACTGTTGTAAATAGTAGGCATATGGGTAGGGTAATGGGCAAAAATTGTTTTCATAAAAGTTGTATGAGTTGATCATATCGGAATCGGGGGTATGCTGCTCGGGCTCAAATAAATCCCATGGTCAATAATAGTGTTTTTATTATTAAGATGGGTGTAAATGTGTTGGAGTGAATGTTTCCTGAATTGATGAATAGAATGCATGTAAGGGTATTTATTAGTAGAATGTTGGTGTATTCTGATAGAAATAGTAGTGCGAATATACCTCCAGTGTATTCTACGTTGAAGCCGGATACGAGTTCCGACTCCCCCTCTGTTAGGTCAAATGGAGCTCGGTTTGTTTCTGCTAATGTTGATACATATCATATTATTATTATTGGTCAGGTTGTTATAGCCAGTCAAGACTTTTCTTGTGTAGTAGAGAATAAATCTAGGTTGTAGTTTCCTGTTTGGATGGTTAAGCATATTAGGATTAGTCCTAAAGTAATTTCATATGAAATTATTTGGGCAACTGCTCGTAGTGCCCCTATAAGAGCGTATTTTGAGTTTGATGCTCATCCTGATAGCAGGGTGGTATAGACTATCATGCTTGAGATGGTTATTAGTAATAGGAGGCCTAGGTTAAGAGTTAGGATAGAATTGGGTAGAGGTATTGGGGTTCATATAAGTATTGATAGGGTTAGGGCTAGAGTTGGGGCTGCAGTAAATATGATTGGGGATGATTGTTTAGGTCGGACTGGTTCTTTAATTAGGAGTTTTACGCCGTCTGTAATGGGTTGGAGGATTCCTTGTGGGCCAACAATGTTTGGTCCTTTTCGTATTTGTATGTAGCTAAGGGTTTTTCGTTCGAGTAGGGTTAGGAAGGCTACGGCGATTAGGATTGGGATAAAGGTAGTTATAAGGTTTGTAATATTAATGATTAGTGGGTATGTTTTTATGTGTTAGGGAGAAGAGTTGAACTTCTGATAGAGGGTTTTAGGCCCTAAGCAATAACCTAGCTATGCCACCCTAATGTGGCACCAGATTCTGGTTTTTTGGGTCCTTTTTTTGGGTTAGGTGTATTTTTTTAATTAAGTTTTATGCAGTATTTTTGAAAGATGTGCTGATAGCATTAGTCTTGTCTTAGCGGTCCTTTCGTACTAGCAAAGGCTTAGAGCAGATAAAGGCCGACCTGGATTGCTCCGGTCTGAACTCAGATCGCGTAGGGTGTTAGTCGTTGAACAAACGAACCGTTGACAGCTGCTGCACCGTCTGGGTACCCTGATCCAACATCGAGGTCGTAGATCTTCTTGTTGATACGGACTCTTTGAGAAGGTAGCGCTGTTATCCCTAGGGTAGCTTGTTTCGTTAGTCAGTATTACTGGGTCGTACGTGGTGGTCAAGACTGGTTGGTCTAGATGTTATTAGAGGTTTATTTTTTCTAAAGTTATCCCAACTGAAACTATTGTTTATTGTGTGTAATCAATTTGTTAAAGTTCCATAGGGTCTTTTTGTCTTGCTTAGTTATATCAGCTTTTGTACTGATAGATCAATTTCATTGGCGGACCTTAGGAGACAGGTTTTCTCTCATGTTGCCTTTCATACGGGTCCTCATTTAGGGGACAAGTGATTGTGCTACCTTTGCACGGTTTGTGCCGCGGCCGTTTAGGGTTCCACAGGGCAGGCGTTACTTCTAATACTGGTTTGGCTAGAAGCTATGTTTTTGGTAAACAGTTGGAGAATTAGTTTGCCGAGTTCCTTTTAAGGTTTTAAGCCTATTGGTAGACAGTCCTTTGTTGGGTTAACAGTGTGTTTAATGTGTTAGTTAAGTGGGTATCATATTTCTTTTTTGGGTCTGTTGGGTGTATTGTTACTTAAAGTTCTGTCTAAAGAAGTGGTTCGAATTACTTATTTTAGCATTAGTTCTTCTACATTTTTGTAGAATCATCCGGTTGGCTAGTAGGAGAACTAAGTTTTTTGTGGTATTTTTAGTTTGTTACTGTGACGCGATATTTACTGGTGGCTGTTTAAAGGCCCACAGGTTTTATGGGTGGGGGGGGTGCGGTTTTCTCGCTATTTTTGGCTGTATCCAGTGCCAATGGAGCTGTGCCCCCATTGGCTATTTCCAGGCAAAATGGTTTTTCATGTAATAAGGTGTGTTGCCAGGTTTGAACTTCAATTCATTTGTCGGATAACCAGCTATCGACAAGTTCGTTTGGTTTTTGGCCGACTACTTCTTGGTCTTCTCACTCTATTGCCACAGAGATGAGTTAGTTCGGTTCAACTGCCATGAAGTAGATCACTTGTGTTCGGGGTAGAAGGCTGTAGGTCGCTTTGTCTAGTTTTCTTGCTAAATCATGATGCAAAAGGTACGAGTTTTAGTCCCTGCTTAGTTATGCTAACGGTTTCACTCTTTTTCATTTTTCCTTCATAGTACTGTTTGTATAGCGTCGATTGGGCGGATTTCGATCGCATCTACTGTCCAGGTCAAATGTTTTGGGTGGTGGTTAGATAAAATTTGGGGAGGTATTTGGGCTTAATCACGAGCTCAAAAAGGTTGGGCTCGTCAACATTTTTCAATTGTAGGGCGAACGCTTTGAATTAAGCTACTTTTTGTCTTCCAAGCACACCTTCCGGTGCGCTTACCTTGTTACGACTTTCCTACTCTTGTTTTTGTTGTTGTAATATTTTTGTTGGTAGTGAGTAAAGTAGGGTGACGGGCGGTGTGTGCACGCTTCAGAGCATACTTTAGACAGATTTTCTTGTTTGTCTTACTGTTAAATTCACCTTAAAGTGTGTGTTTCAGTGCAGTTTTGGTGTAGCTTTATTAAGCAATGTGGTCCATCATTTACCATTTTATAAGCTACACCTTGACCTGTCGTATGAGTGTAAATACTTTTTGGTCCATTTTGTTCCTTTATCAAGATGGGCTGGCGACGGCGGTATATAGGCTGTAGTGGCTAAAAGTGGTAAGGTGTATCGTGGGTTATCGATTATGTGACAGGCCCCTCTAGGGTGGTATGAAGCGCCGCCAAGTCCTTTGGGTTTTAAGCTTTGCTCGTTGTTCTCTGGCGGATAAAAAAGTAAAATCGATGTTTATGATTGAGCATAGTAGGGTATCTAATCCTAGTTTGTGTCTCAGTTTTCGTGAGTTTAAAATTTCTTGTGTTTAAGCTCTGTGTCGGTGTTCGAATTGGGCTTTGGTTTTACGTATTAGTTCCGGTTGGTGCTTAGTATGTTGAATGTGTGCTCACGCTTTTTGCCGCTGTTCGTTATTTGTGGTCGCTTCGTATAACCGCGGCGGCTGGCACGAAGTTTGCTGACCCCCTTAGAGTATAGTTAGGTCGAGCGTTAACTCATGGCCTAATATTGGTCACTGCTGTATACCCGTGTGGGTGTGGGTATCTTGGCGTTATGGGCTGATAAGATAGGTTGTGCCTGATGCCTGCTCCTATAGTGATTTGGGCGGACTCACTGGAGTGTGGATACTTGCATGTGTAATCTTAATCATAAATAACGGAAAGTCCAGGACCAAAACTCTCATGTTTTTGGGGCGTTGTCGGCCCATTTCAGTATTTTCAATACTGTGCTTTAATTTTTTTAAGCTACAATAAC